TACCAATCCCCCCAAAAGGGGGTATATATCTATACATCTAGATGAGTAAATACGTATCATGCTCTAGACTATTAACGAATATGTATCCCGATCCATCTCGATTAATTTGTATGAATATCTATCCGATACATTATTTACGTGTCAGGAACCAGATTTGAACTGGTGACACGAGGATTTTCAGTCCTCTGCTCTACCAACTGAGCTATCCCGACCATTTCCCGTGCATCATCCTAGTAGAGTACTTGTGTCTATGTCAATTAAAGGGACTCAAAAGTATTACAAAATTTTACTTTTACTATTTACTTTTACTATTTACTTTTACTATTTACTTTTACTATTTACTAGTAAGTGTAAGGATAATGATATGGACTGTGAATGATTCAATAATAGATATTCTTTGCCCATATATGCTCATTTGTACAGGTATTGTATCTATCCAAATTGGGATAAGATCCAAGGATTTTAGTTCAGATCCATTTGTGAAAGAGTAGAGTGAATGAGAAAGATAGTGAATTTTGTTTGAACTGAACCACTGATGAAAAAAAAGAGGATAAATACTTAGGAAGTCAAATGGGCTTTTTATTGGGGATAGAGGGACTTGAACCCTCACGATTTCTAAAGTCGACGGATTTTCCTCTTACTATAAATTTCATTGTTGTCGGTATTGACATGTAGAATGGGACTCTCTCTTTATTCTCGTCCAATTAATCCGTTTTTCAAAAGATCTATCAAACTCTGGAATGAATGATTTAATAATTGAATATTCGATTCTTCCTTCAACTTCCATTGGAATGGATTCACAATAACTCTGAATTTTGCATTATATATATATATATAATAATGTAATGGATTCGGGTCATGATTAATCGTTTGATATGTCAGTATGTATACGTGCGTATTAGGTATATAGGCCCATCTTTTCTGTAATTTTGATAGACGGATTCCAGCTACCAACGAAACGTAGTCAACCCCATTCGTTAGAACAGCTTCCATTGAGTCTCTGCACCTATCCTTTTTTATTCTAGTTTTATAAACCTTTGTTTTCTCAAAATAAGGATTTGGCTCAGGATTGCCCATTTTTAATTCCAGGGTTTCTCTGAATTTGGAAGTTACCACTTAGCAGGTTTCCATACTAAGGCTCAATCCAATCAAGTCCGTAGCGTCTACCAATTTCGCCATATCCCCTTTGATACCAAGATCTAGTTGGAATTCCATCTATCTCTTTCATTTATTTTGTTTGTTTGGACCCGTTGAATTCGTTAGATAATGATTTCTATATTGAAAAAGTGTATGCTGCTATTTGATTTTTTTGGCTATCCTCCATCAGTTCATCTATATTGGATGAACCTTGTTTCAATCAGAAATGATTCTATCATTGATGTATCCGCAATTCAATATGGATAGATATATCCAACATATATATGTTTCTCCCTCCCTTTCATTTTTACAGTGCGATTTGGAATAGTGGAACGGTCGATATTCATTCTTCTTTTTTTTCGTCCTACCTCCTCCTTTTCCGAATCAAACCAGAAGAATGTCTCATTTTAATTTAGATTGTATCTTTATCCTTATCTTTTTCTTATCTTAGGACCGATCCGCTATAGCTATAATTAACAATTATAATACAATTTATATTTATAATATAATTGTTATTATAATTATAATATAAATTAAATTAATAAATTAAATTAAAATTTATTTATATTTATTAATTAATATAATATTATTAATTAATATAATATAATTAATATAATATTAATAGATAAATATACTATAGTTAGATATAGTTAGCATAGTCAGAGGAATAGTCAGAATTATTATTATAGTATTATAGTTAGAAGTAGTTCCATATAGTTAGAACTATAGTATAGAACTATGAACTATATATAATTATATAGTTATAATATTTAATATAGTTAATATTAAATATTAAATATAGTTAATGGCTAAGATCAGCTAATAGCGAAAATCCGGTAGTTTCCTCAATTCCTATATACTATTTCTGTTATGTTATGTTATGTGAGCCCGCTTAGCTCAGAGGTTAGAGCATCGCATTTGTAATGCGATGGTCATCGGTTCGACTCCGATAGCCGGCTTTTTCTCTATCGATTTTTCCATGATTGATAATCTCTCCTCTCCTTTTCTCCAAATGTGGAATCGCTGATCTATCTATTATGTCGTGGTAACTTGCAACTATGAATAAAAAATGTATTGGAGCAATTAGATCTCTCTCTACAGAACAAATCATAAAACGGAGCCGCAACTTCTTATATATACAAAAAATCCGGATATTGATACAATTTATTTTATTCTACTTTGTAGTATTTCAGTAGATTTAGCTTTGCTTTGTTTATCCCTTAGTTCAGTCTTAATTTATAGTTCAGTTTTCATTTTTTTTTATTCTGAAAAATGAAATTTCAATAAAATAAAAAAGGAGTCTTTATGTCTCGTTACCGAGGACCTCGTTTCAAAAAAATACGCCGTCTGGGGGCTTTACCAG